CCTAAACAACTCCATTTTCGTCCATGAACTATTTGTGTCAATGGATTTGTTCGATCTAAAACTTGAGATAAGGGGTGTAAACCAAAAAAAGATTCATAAGTGGTTGTTAATGGAGTTGAGGTTACCAAATTCTGAGGAGTTGGTATTAATTTATGGTGAACGGCTCCACATATAGTTCCTCGAACCACATCTTCTAAACGAATCAGAGACAATCCGAATTGATCTTGTAAAAGATCCGCTACAGAACGAATGCGCTTATTTTTCAAATGATTCATATCGTCAAGTGTACCCATTCCGAATTTGAGTCCAATCAAATGATCAGCGGCTGCCAATATGTCTCGTGGTAACAAAAATGTATTATTCTGGGGTATATCAAGGTTCAACCTTCGGTTCATATTTCGTCGACCAATCCTTCCTAATTCACATCTTTGTTGAAAGAACTTATTTTGTAATTCCTTACATAATAAGGATTCAGAAAATATCGGATCCCCGCCGACACAAGCAAATTGTTGATAAAACTCCAAAATGGCATTTTCTTTTGATCCAATTTTTTTTCTCTCCTTTTTGTTCAGAAAAGACAAAAAAATTTCAGGATAATAAAGATTGTCTAGAATTTCTCTTAGATTCGAACCCATAGCTGATGATAGAACTAGAATAGATATTTTTTGTTTCCTACTCACGCGAGCCCATATCCTTGCTTTTCCATCAATCTCTAATTCTGATCTTCCTCCCCAATCTGATATTATGGTGCCGGTATAGACCGAAATCCCATTATGGTCCAATTCTGACCGGTAATAAATACCGGGACTTTGCAGTATTTGATTGATTACAATTCGATAGATTCCATTTATTATAAAGGTTCCCAGGGAATTCATTAGAGGAATGTTTCCAATCAAAATAGTTTGTTCTTGCATATCCTTACTGGTTTTCCAAATTAATCCTGCAGATACATATAATTCCGAAGAATAGGTGAGTGATTCATACACAGCATTTCTTTCCTTTATCAACGGTTCTACCAATTGATATCTTTCGACAAATAATAGAAATTCGATTTCTTGATCTGTATCTTCAATTTTTGGAAACTTATAAAGTTCTTCTGTCAAACCCTGATCGATGAACCTACAAAATCCTTCAAATTGTATCTGCTTAAATCCAGGTATTGTAGACATTCCCTCATTTGCACCCCGCAGCATTTTTGATTTCCCATTTCTAAAAAAATCCCATTCTATTCTATTATTAAGTATTAAGCACATTCTTCATCGAATTAGATCGACGATCTAGCACTGATGGAATTTCTATTCTGTTTACTGAATCACATGAAATTTTACCCAACTGCCTATATTGATTGGCATGAAATGTACCAACTACATAGGAACGCAGGAATAAAGAGAATTTTCTACTTAAATTGAAAGTTTCAAGAGATCCAAATAGAAAGGAATTGAGAAAATAGTCCTCGAAATAGAATTCCGTTACTTAGACTTATTAAGATATTAAGAAAGTCGTAGGCTTTTGGATAGAATAGCCTCAATAAAATTATTCAAATTATACCATTATTATGGTATTACATATTCGAATTTGAGAAAAATATGTAGGTTTGGTAGATAAAGACAAAAAATCCGAAACTAGAACTAATAGAAATAGAATCCGCTTTTTGTAGGCCGTCACAGCGTTTGCTTATGTTAGGGATTTCATTGTGAAAAAACGATTTGTAGAGAAGAGAGATTTTTCTATTGCATAGAAGACGGTTTGTATTTAGTAAACACGTATACAGGTAGCTAGACTTCTTTTATTTTCTCTTTTCTTTCGGGACAACCCGGGGTCGTGCTTTTCATAATAGAATTGCTATTAAAAAAAATATGGAATTCAAAATTCCAGTGAGATAGGATAATTTTCTGACAATTCCCTATCGACAACATATCTAAATCCTATATCTATGTGTAACAATTTTTGTTCTGGGGTTTACATATACTCATCTATTTTGTTATAATTCTAATTGAAATAGAGAGGGGCTTTTTGATGGAAAAAATCAAGACTAATTAGTTCTGTCTCAGTTTGTATTTTTTATGTTTATGTCATTAGTAAAACACAAATTGGCGATTCAAATCCTAGAATCGTTCATGAATTCAAAGTCAGGGGAAATAGTTAATGGTTCCAATTTGTCGACTAAAAATTCCCAATGCTAATTGTCTCGTTTTTCTATTGAAAAATTCAATGTGTATTTTCAGATCTGAGAGAATCAATCGATCAAATACAAAAAGGGGTGTTTGCTTTAGGATAAGGAAAACGGAAGTAAAAATACAAGTACAATAAAAATTAAGTAATCCGGAAAAATTTTCTCATCTATTTTGTATCATTTTGGCGGCATGGCCGAGCGGTAAGGCGGGGGACTGCAAATCCTTTTTCCCCAGTTCAAATCCGGGTGTCGCCTGATCAACAAACAAAAAAATTCGAAATTTCTTCTTCTCTTCTGCTGATATAACCCGCAGAATGATTACCCGCGAGAAGAAGAGGAAACAGACTGTTAATACTTTGTTTGATTCGAATAGTCAAATCGACCGGCAGGGGGGCTATCAAGACTTCACGACTACCTTCTATCACTAAGGGAGTGTCTAAAGAATCGATCTTGAATCATATTGTAGAGCCGGATAGTCAGTCGGATTCCATTAATACTTTTGGATTTGAAAGGGTCGGAAGGTAAATTAGATTAGATATGAATCTATGACGGACTCACGAGAATCTCGGAGTGCTTACGTAGCTAATCCATATTGGATGGATAATTGACTTTTCTCGAAAAGAGGGCAAAAAGAAAGTTTGATTCGTATTCCAAGATGTTCCCACTTCCTTGGGATGTAACTCCGTATCGTATATCTTACTTGTGTTTAATCTCAAATCAGAATCCACCGGGGGTTGATTTCTCAATAGTCTTCGACCAGAATCCCTTTTTGACTCTGCGCCATTGATTCCATTATTATTAGTGAGAAATAATGCAAAAATTCCTTCGTATTTATAGAGATAGAGGACATAATTCACATGGATATAGTAAGTCTCGCTTGGGCTGCTTTAATGGTAGTCTTTACATTTTCCCTTTCACTAGTAGTGTGGGGAAGAAGTGGGCTCTAAAAGTACTACTAATTAAGTTGAGGAATAAAACCGTAGCTGGGGTGTTATGTTAATTCCAAACAAATAGATGGAATTCATATACACATATCTAAAGACAATTGTAGATTGATCTACAGAAGCTTAATTTATTCTAAATTAAAAACTTTATAGACTAAGAAATAGATCTACACTGAGAAGTAGATAGTATGGTAGAAAGAAAGATTCATCTATTTCTTTCTTACCATACTATCAAATACAATAGTACAATATTGACGATTAAAGTCCGCTCATTTCATTTAAGTTAAGACGCAAAATTGAAACCCCTTAATTTTTGATAAAAAATGAGAAGGAAAGTTTCATTCCATTGAATTTTCAAATTCAATGGCATTAATCATTTTGACTGACGGTTTTTACGTAAATGATAAGTAGAAAGGCGGTAGGAACTAGAATGAATAGTGCAGTAGCAATAAATGCAAGAATATTTACTTCCATAATCTCATCGGTTTTTTTACTTCACAATAACTCGGGATTTAATCCCTTAGAGATGATAAACCTTTCGTCTGTAAATTCAATGAATGAATTACTTCTCAATGGTCTTGAATAAGATCAAGAATATCATGAATAACAATAGATAATATACCAAATCAATTTGTCGTCGAGACTTGAATAGTCTAATATTCTAACATAGGAAGTTCTTTTCTCCATACCGAATCCAAATTCAATTTGGATTCCTGACCCAATCCATCCAAAATTCCTTTATTTATCATCTGTTTGTTTTTTCTATAACCTACCTTACACCTTCCTTGTCTTGTACAATGAATCATCTGATGAGACTTCATTGTCCTTTCACTTCGATTAGTTACCTAGTTACAAACCTAAAAAGAAAAGCGAAAAAAAACTTAATCCCTTTTTTCTTTGGGAATATGCCCCCGACACCCTTTCATAGTTCATAGAAAGCATAGTTCATAGAAAGAAAAAAAGCGAATTGATGGATTTTTTTGGATATTGGATCCGTCGGGACTGGCGGGGCTCGAACCCGCAGCTTCCGCCTTGACAGGGCGGTGCTCTAACCAATTGAACTACAATCCCAGCGAAATAAGGGATCTAGCATAAAATGGAATTCTCTTTTATCTTCGTATTCTTTTATCTTCGTATGGAGTATTTCTAAAGAAAAAATGGGTTCTACCATCTCTTGGTAGATTGGCGAATTTTTGGGCCGAGCTGGATTTGAACCAGCGTAGACATATTGCCAACGAATTTACAGTCCGTCCCCATTAACCGCTCGGGCATCGACCCAGGAAGAATCCAATTTCGGCTTATTGATAATCCATGATCAACTTCCTTTCGTAGTACCCTACCCCCAGGGGAATTCGAATCCCCGCTGCCTCCTTGAAAGAGAGATGTCCTAAACCACTAGACGATGGGGGCCAACTTTCCCAACCGCCCTCATACTATCATCATAGTATGCTCATTTTTTCGAAATTGTCAATAGAATGGAATGATTAGATCTGAGGAATCTTTCCGTTTTTCAGAATTGTATAGAATTTTCAGATTCGTTATTCCTTTCCATGAATGGTTCCTTAAAATCCACATTCTCGTAAGCGAGATCAAGAAGTTATCAAATAAAAATTTTTTCTTTTTCTAAGAATAGAATTTCATTTAAGGGGACAAGTAGAATCTCTGCATCACATTATTCTTATTCAATCAAATATCTTGACATTTTTTATGTCAAATTGGTAAGTCTATATATCAACCAAGTGAATTTTTTGATGGGGATAAAAGAAATTAGGTGCCAGTTCGTTTTACCCTAGACTTGCTAGGAAAATCAATCTATTGGCTTATTTTTGAATAAGCCATGTGTCGCTACGAGTCTACCGGATCTAATATCTATTGAATATCTA